TTCTTATTATGTCTTAATTCAGAATGAATTATTCCTTGTGTTCCAAAATAATCTCTTATTGAAGTCTTAAGAAAAAAAGATGTTCCGCGATATTGAAGAATAGATCTTAACTTATACAAGTTCCAAATTTTAGTTTGTGATAATTTGTAAAATACATATGCTTGTGATAAGGAGGATAAGTAATCAAAATTATGTGAATTTTGATTACTAATATTAGAAAGTGACTTTTTTATAGTCGAAATAAAATAAATTCTATTTTTATTTTTTATTCTTTCTTGATTTGTTTTATTATTGTAAATGTAAGTGGCTTTATCAATAATTTTTTTTGTTGATTCAAGAAAAAGTTGTATATTAATTCTGGGAATATTAATGAGAAATAAAAAGATATCTATGTATATCTTTTCAGTAAAAACTTTTATAAAAAAATGTAATTTACGGATTAATCGAGTATTTCTTCTTTTTAATATTTGCCAAATCTTTTTTGGTGATTCGAATTTTTTAGCATTATAACTTGTACTAATATTTATTTTTATTTCCGGAGTCGCTTTTTTTTTCTCTTTTGTAATTCTTTCTATTTGATTTCTGATTGTGCTTGTTCTAGCAGCCAGATCCTTCATTTTTTTTTTTGTCAGTAAATGATTTGTCCAATTTGTGGATCGAATTCGATTAAAGGATTCATGAATTATCCCATTACGGGTTCTAGAATCTTTTTCTTCTTGTGTAGTTTCGCTTGATTTATATACTTCTCTCAATCTAAATAATAGGATTGGATTTACTTTTGAGAGTTCTTTTATTATTCTTTTTAAAAAAAGAATGCCTTTGATAATCCATTTTTTTGTTTTTTTTGAGATATTTAGAAATAATTTTGTTCTTTCTTTTAAAACATTTAGAACTAGAAACTTTTTCCATTTTATAATTTTTTTTTCCAGTTTCTTAAAAATGGGTTCAAAAAAGGAAGGACGGTTTCGGGGAGAACCAAAAGGAAGTTCAGCTTCCATTCCCCAAACTGTTAAAAAACAAAAATCATCTTTTTGCTTTTTCTTTTTGATTCGATCTATATGAAAGGACCGTGGCTTAGATTTGTGCCAAGGTTTCAGACAGAAAGGAAATAGGATTTTTATCTGAATGCCATCTATTAACCAATTTTTCGGAAATTCTGTTTCTGATAATTGAACACCATTATAGGTACATTTAACATGCATTTCTCTATTCCATTCCTTAAAATCCTCAGACCACTCAGGAAATTGCAATAATAGCATACGGCCAATATTTTTAACTATTATCAATAAAGGTAATAGAATATATTTTCGAAGAGTTGATTGAGTTATTAACATGGAACCTCTTATTACTTGAGCAAATGGAATGGTATCCCAAGTTTCTGCTATTTCTATACGTGCTTTCTCCTTTCTTTTATTCTCTTCTTTTTTGTCCTTTTCCCCTTTTTCCCTTTCTTTTATTTCATCTTCTGTATAATCGGAAATTTGGAATTCTGTTCCCTTTCCTATCCAGTTTCGAAAAATGAATTTCATCAGTCCAGAGATATCAAAAGAAAAAAATCGCGATTTTTTTATTCTGTCCAAAAAAAGCGGGGAATGCACATTTGCTTGAAAGAATTCCCAAATAATTGTTTTACGCCTTTGAGTTCGCCGAGAGCCCTTGATTATGTCTCGACGAAAATCAGATTGTTGCGAATAGCGTATCAAAGATACTTCGTCTCTTTGATCAGGCTTATTAATATCCTTATTATTAATATCGTTATTTAGTCGGTTATCAGTAAAAATCACTACACGTCGGGCTTTTCTTGACCGGATCTGATGATCTACTGGGATTTCTTCTTCATTATCTCCTTCCTGCTGTTCTAATTCAGTAATTAATTTGTATGACCATCGAGGGACTTTTTTACTTATTTCTTTTATTTCAATAGATTTAGATTTTTTTTTTATTTTTTGACCATTAGGATTAGTTAAAATTGTATTGACTAAAAATTTAAAAAATTTTGTTTCATTTTCTGAATCCACTTTTCCTTGTTCTTTTTCTGAAAATAAGGAAGGTCGTTTCAAATTGAAATTCGATTTGGATTCTCTAGCAAGTTCATTGATTAAAGTCAAGAAATAACTACTTTTTGTTGATAAGAGTTCTTTATCAACTATTTCTATTTTCTGTTCAACTTCTCGGTAATCAGTATCAGTGAGAAAGATGACATGAATCTTATTTGGTTCTAGAAAATTTTCTATCGAAATTTCCTTTATGATTAAAGGTGAAAACGTTTTTTGGATTCTTCCACGATGTGGCCCATTCAGGAATGGATCATATCTTTTTGGCAAGTATTCTTTTTTAGTCTCATCATTACACAATCTAATTCTTTTTTCGAGTATATCCAGAGAAAGAGATCCTTTGCCTAGAGTCTCAATTCTTTTTATCAATTCCTTGTTTCGATTTTTACTTTTTTGTTTGTTGGCAGAAATCCAATGATTGTACAATTCATCAGAGGAGAGTTTTT